ATATTAGGATGATTAAGTGTATAAAGTTTAATGAAAAGAGTAAAGAAAAAAAGACTATTTTCATTGAAAAATGGATTATCGATCGATTTTATTAATTTGACAATAATGAAAAAAAAAAAAAAATGGATTCCTAGTTACTAGGAATCCATTCTAAATAAAAAAAGAAAATGGTTTTAATTATCTATTAAGAATATAATGAATACATGTATGCTGCACACTTTTTCATTTACCTGGGATTGTAGTTCAACTGGTCAGAGCACCGCCCTGTCAAGGCGGAAGCTGCGGGTTCGAGCCCCGTCAGTCCCGACCCCGGCGGATAAAAATAAATAAGAAAAAGCGTCCCTCCCTTTTCTGTGAAAGGGGATACAAATGGCCGAATTAAATTCCCAACAATATTTTTTTAACATTTCTGATCAAAACAAAAAATATGGGAATTTCTAGTACTTCAACTCGTACCCATGGATGACAGAGAATGTTATGTGAATTTCGAACATTATTTATTGGTAGCACTGAGTATATTCAGGGTTCAAAAAGATACTGTACCGGGGTCCTTTTTTTCGATTGCCCTGGTCTGTCCATTAATAAAAATCAAATAGAGTGTCATATGTTTGGTATTTTTATCGGGAGTACATAGACGTATAAATGGAATTTTTTTCTCTTTTTTGCTTGGTTTTTTTTCTAAACATTGGAAGCGGAAAAGTAGTTAGATGATACTTCATTAGATGGTTGTACAAGGAAAGGGGGCGATTGGTTATAGAAAAAAAAAGAGCGGAAAAGAATAACAATATCAATAAAGGAAACGAATTCTTTTGTTTGGACCAGGAATCACAAATTTTTGATTTGGTGTGGATAAAAGATCTTCCTATGTTATACTATTCAATTCTCGACGGTGAATTGATTTGATAGTATAGATATTGTTATTCATGATATTGATCCGATTCGATATCATTGAAATGTAATTCATCGCATTGAATTTAATTGAATTTACAAGTGATTTTCATCTCCATGGGATTAAATCCCGAGTTATTACGAAGTAAAAAAAAAGGGAAATTATGGAAGTAAATATTCTAGCATTTATTGCTACTGCGCTGTTGATTCTAGTTCCTACTGCTTTTTTACTTATAATATATGTAAAAACAGTCAGCCAAGGCAATTAATTTGAATAAAACTTGACTTCTTATCATTAGTATAGTATGGTAGAAAGATTCAGATATTTCTTTCTATCATACTATACTATTCTAATTCTAGACTATTCTAATTCTATAAATGTTAGGAATTTAGAAAGTTGTAATGTATAAAGATCCAAACTTAATATAGATCCATTTTTAATATCTATCTTCATAGATGTCAATATCAATTAAATATATGCGATCGCCGTCCTATCTCAATTTTCTTTCTTTGTTTGATTTTAGTTGTCTTGATTTCAATCTGAAAAAATGGCAAGCCAAAGCCTTGCCATTTTTTAATTCCCGGATTTCTTATTAGTTTCTCTATGAATCTCGGTATCCATCAAAAAAAGAATCAAATCCATGGAGGAAATAAAAATGGAATATATATTATTAATACTAAAAAAAGAAAATCAAATAATCTCTTTTTTACATTCAAAATTACAAGAAGTAATTGATTGAAGAGTTAACAGATGATCAAAAGAGTTCTGTAGTAACTTCTTCGTATTTTGTTTCGGAAGGAGTTATACCTTACCAATTTTTTAACCTTTGATACATTGTATGAAATGGGTTAAATAAAACAAAATTGCTAAAATAAAAAAGAAAATAGCAAGTGCGCAATATGTGACTAGACCAAGATTTTATGAAAAAAAAGAACTACTTTCTTTTCCATTTGAACAAAAAAGGGGGAAATAAAATGAAAAAAAAAAGGTGGGGTTTCCTTATCCCTCATTGCCTATATAGAACTCTGGTAAGGAACGGTTCATCGAAATAGAAAATTGAGAAAGAATTTTTTATTTCTTTTTTTTTATTGTCTACCATCTATATCCTTTTAGATTCTCGGAATACGAAGATAGAAATTGTTGAAATATTTGTTTAATTCAAATATTATTCATCTCTATTAGTCATAGAATACCTTACTACATTAGAACCAAAAAATTTATAAATCTAAAAATGAAGACTAATTAAAATTAATTAAATAATTTAATTGATACGGTGAATTTCAAATAAAAGGCTTTGCAAAACCATTAAAAAAAAATTGATACAGTTTGATTCCTTGATTATAAAACGAGTAATGCGTCTAGAGTCCACTTCTTCCCCATACTACGAGTGAAAGGGAAAATGTAAAGACTACCATTAAAGCAGCCCAAGCAAGACTTACTATATCCATGTGAATTATGTCCCCTATCTCTATAAATATGAAACGAATAAAATATGAAGGAATTTTTCCATTATTGTTAACTAATAATATAATAATGAAATTACTGGCACAGAGTCAAAAAAAAGGATTCGGACACAAAACCGTTGATGAAAGACTGCAATAAATTCACTTAGAACAAGTTCTTTTAGATGATTTCTAGTTCACTCGGGAAAGATTAAGCACAAGCAAGAAAAGATACAGTGGCATTTTTGGGGGGAGTATCAAGAGAATGTTGTTAACATGTAACAATAAAATATAAAAAAAGAAGACTTATTCTCTTTCATTTGTTGCCCTTCATTAAGTCAAATAAACGGCAATTATCCATCCAATCTAATATTGATTTATTAAACTCAGAAACTCTCATGAGCCGATACACAAAGTATCGCCTCGCGCTTACACAAAGAAAGATGCCCCCTGGCTGTCTAATCTAATTCAAGAGTTAACCAATAGACACTACATTAGTCGTGTAGGAACTATCATATCAAGATTTACGAATTCCCTTATACTAACTCATTTTTTCTTGAATCCTAAACGTAAGGGAAGGCTTTCCAGTCCTTTAGAAAGAGGAACTCCGGAAGCTTTAGAATAAAAAAATCAAGAGTTCTTTTCTTACACTTGCTTTAACTGGGAAAATAGGGCGAGTTATATCAAAAAAACAGAACGGTTGATTTCTATTGATTTCGAGTTTTTTGTTGATCAGGCGACACCCGGATTTGAACTGGGGTAAAGGGATTTGCAGTCCCCCGCCTTACCGCTCGGCCATGCCGCCAAAATGATACATACAAAAAAGACGAAAATATTGCCTCTTTTTTTTTCTATTGAAAAAAATAAGCAAACAAATGTAAATTCTCAGTTACAAAAGTAGAAATTCAGGACAAATTAGAACCATTAACTATAATGATTTGAATTTGACTGTAAATTGATGAATGATTTTTGGCCCCACTCTCCACCTGTTTTTCTTTACTGCTATAAGCAAAGAAAAAGGGATACATACCCAATAAAATCAGCATTGTTTTTTTTTGAATACCAATGCTGATTATAACAGGAATTTTGAGTATATGTAAACCCCAAAACAGAAATTGTCACACAGACAGATATAGTCTAGTTTTTTAATGGGGATTTTCTCTGGATAGAATTTTTTTCTCATAGGGAATTTATCCAAAAATTCTCGTCTTTCATTTTTTCATTGAATAGATTGAAAAGAAAATAAAAATATAATTTTTGATAGCGCATCCCCAATAAAATAAGACTTCTATATAATAGAATGTAAATAAGCGGAATAAAGACATATCCTATATATATACAGATAGCTATATCTGCACATGCTTAGTAAAGACAAGTCGTCCTCTTTTCTTACGAACTTCGAGCATATTCAAAAGATTCTACTAAAAAAAACTAGGTCAAAATATCTCTGTTCTATACTAATTCTTTTTTGAACAAAAGAATCCATGAAAAAATGAAGTGTTAGAAAAACAAACTCTATATTATTTTCTGATTATTCTATCTTTATCTCAATGAAAATAAATAGGACAAATCATGAATCCGTTTGATTTTTCCGGTATCTAATCAAAATGAAATTGGAATACGTAATATAATAATAATGGTAAAAATGAAATTATTGTTTTTGATATTTTATACAAAATTTCATAAGTCTAAAATAAAAATCTAAGTGGCATTTATCAACTCCTTTCCATTTGTATCTGTTTGTTATAAAGAGAAATTCCAATTTGAGTCAAATCTTTACTTCTTTTGCTCATATGTATTTTATTTTTCATACATTCGATACATATATGGTGTTGGGTTAAATTTTATGCGATTCAGTAAACAGAATAGAAATTCAATTCTATCATTCTTTGCTAGATCGATTCATATGATTCGATGAAGAATGAGAAAAGAATGGTATTTTTTTGATAAAAGGGAAATTCAAAATGTTCGGGGATGAAAATGGGGGAATGTCTACAATACCTGGGTTGAATCAGATCCAATTTGAAGGATTTTGTAGGTTCATTGATCAGGGCTTAACAGAAGAACTTTATAAGTTTCCAAAAATTGAAGATACAGATCAAGAAATTGAATTTCAAATCTTTGTGGAAACATATCAATTAGTGGAGCCGTTGATAAAAGAAAGAGATGCTGTATACGAATCACTAACATATTCTTCTGAATTATATGTATCCGCGGGATTCATTTGGAAACCCAGTAAAGATGTGCAAGAACAAACAATTTTTATCGGAAACATTCCTTTAATGAATTCCCTGGGAACTTTTATAGTAAATGGACTATACAGAATTGTGATCAATCAAATATTGCAAAGCCCCGGTATCTATTACCGATCTGAATTGGATCATAACGGAATTTCGGTTTATACAGGTACCATAATATCAGATTGGGGAGGAAGATTAGAATTAGAGATTGATCGAAAAGCAAGGATCTGGGCTCGTGTAAGTAGGAAACAGAAAATATCTATTCTAGTTCTATCATCAGCTATGGGTTCGAATCTAAGAGAAATTCTCGAGAATGTTTGCTCCCCTGAGATTTTCTTGTCTTTCCTAACCGCTAAGGAGAAAAAAAAAATTAGCTCAAAAGAAAATGCCATTTTGGAGTTTTATCTACAATTTTCTTGTGTAGGCGGG